GTAGTACATAGGATTCGATGAACGAAAGAGAACAACGAATAGAATAATAATAAATATTCGTAATGCACGGATTATTGTTGTTATATTAGACTCAAAGGATCGTTCTTCACCTAATTCGAAGAATGGTTTTAAGATGGAAAGAATAAATGGAGAACCTAGTTTCGAGCGATCTGATCGTGCGATACTTTTTTCTTTTTATTCAAGATTTTCTGGGAATGAACCCACTACAGAAAATCTAATTAGTTGGAATAAAATTTAAATAAAGGGCATTATAAGGTCATTCATTCTTCAGCGATTCAAAGAACATTTCATTTTTGGAATCAAGTTACACAACATAGTTTATTTATTATTTTTTCTTTTTTTGATTTTTTCTTTCTAATTATTTAGAATCCATTTAATAGATTTATATATTTACTCGATTTATATATTAAATTATTGTTTATAATAAGAATATTAGTTTTTACGCCTCTTGAGTTGTCCAATGAATCCGTTGATTGCGAATCGTGGGATAGAGAGACAGATGACCAATTGATTTCTTACCTATGTCACAAGATTTTTGTTAGTATCATCTATAATCATAATAATAGATGAATCAAAAACTTTCAATTGAATATATTCTTTCAATTAGTATTTTTACTTATCCATCCGCGTATCTTTCAAAAATAGAAACTTAGGGAAGTGCTTTATAAACATATGGATAAAAATAACGTATTTCATTTAGCCTCGTCATGCCTACTATCACTAGTTATTTCGGTTTTCTACTAGCAGTTTTAACTATAACCTCAGCTCTATTTATCGGTCTGAACAAGATCCGACTTATTTGATTAAAATTAATTGAATGCACAATTCAAAAAAAGAAACATTTCGGTGGTATTCCATATATTCTATATATTGTAGAGTTCTTTACCTTGTCAATTCAATTTCCAATTCTTGGTCATTGAGATTCATGGGCAATACCGATTAATATTTTAAGGATAGATATTACCTCTCCTTTTCCTCGTTCAACTAAATTGAAATGATTGAAGTTTTTCTATTTGGAATCGTATTAGGTCTAATTCCTATTACTTTGGCTGGATTATTTGTGACCGCATATTTACAATACAGACGGGGGGATCAGTTGGACCTTTGATTAATTAACAGTTCTTTTTTTGATTGACCTCCTACTTGCTTTATAGGAGGTCAAATTTTGATTTCTGTTAAATTATTTCAGTATAATTTTCCATCTAACAACAACAAGAATCGAATCACGCTCTATAGGATTTGAACCTACGACATCGGGTTTTGGAGACCCGCGTTCTACCGAACTGAACTAAGAGCGTTTTATTATCAAACTAAATGCAACCCGAATATATCTTCCATACATATATTATCATATAGAATATCATAAAATTAAATAAAAAAAAGTTCGGTATATCTATGTTCAATTTTTATGGATCTCAATTGATTCCTCGTTACTGTTCAGAAGATAAGTAATAGGTAGGGATGACAGGATTTGAACCCGTGACATTTTGTACCCAAAACAAACGCGCTACCAAGCTGCGCTACATCCCTTTCAATTGGTCTACAGTGTCATTGTAGAGAATCCCTGTCTTGTTTTCCACATTTTTGATTTATTTCCTCCATTGGTATACACAAATTATCTTGCCATTTCTTCTTTTTTCTCTCATATCATATATAAAATATAATAAAAAGACTTATATACGTATGAAATAATAAATATGAAATCCGCCGTAAAGAAAAATCAATATTTGTGGTGGGGCGGAAAGCGACATATTTTTTTTTAATCAAAAAGGGAATATCTACCGAATTGAACTGTTGTACATTTCAATTTGAATTAGGAATTCCGCGGACAATACAAGCGGTTATTAACTATATATACATTTGATGGTATTACATACCATTATGTATTACAAATTACTATAAAGTAGGAGGGTTTTAAATGCGAGATCTAAAAACATATCTCTCCGTGGCACCGGTAGTAAGTACTATATGGTTCGGGGCGTTAGCGGGTCTATTAATCGAGATCAATCGTTTATTCCCGGATGCGTTGGTATTCCCATTTTTTTCATTCTAGTTATTGATTTGGGAAGGGGTGAAGAAGATTAGAAAAACAATCAAATATCTGTGACTAATCTAATCCCCTTCCCCTTCTTTTTTTTAGAGTTTTTAGACTTAGAATAAGTTAGAAAAGAGAAAGAATCAAAATGGATTCAACCTCAGTCAAACTCGGACTCGGCTCCGGGTTCAAATTGAATTAATAAAAGAATGAGAACGAAAATGTGATGGCTAGGGCAACAATATCATACAAGATACTTAAATGAAAAACTGTACTGCGATTCTCAATTTAGAAATCATTGTATTACTATATTTTATATTTGATTGTAACGAAATCTTTCATAATTTTATTTCGAGTTACCAACTTCTCTTTTTTTCTTCATTTTGGATCGGAAAATAGAAGAGTTGCGTGAATCAAAAATCCAAGGGAGGTTCATGGCCAAGGGTAAAGATGCCCGAGTAACAGTTATTTTGGAATGTACTCGTTGTGTTCGAAACGGTGTTAATAAGGAATCCATCGGGATTTCCAGATATATTACTCAAAAGAATCGACACAATACGCCTAGTCGATTGGAATTGAGAAAATTCTGTCCCCGTTGTTACAAACATACGATTCATGGGGAGATAAAGAAATAGATCGAACCGATCGTCTGTGTGTCACCCTTTTCCAATGCAAGGAAGATTAAAAATTACATATATTAGACATATTTTCGATTTAAATATAAACAAACCAAATCCTATTTCTTAATTCTAAATCATTTTAGATCCGATCGAAATAGGATTTTCGGGATAAGGAATAAACAAACCATGGATAAATCCAAGCGACTCCCTCTTAAATCCAAACGATCTTTTCGTAGGCGTTTGCCCCCGATTCAATCGGGGGATCGAATTGATTATAGAAACATGAGTTTAATTAGTCGATTTATTAGTGAACAAGGAAAAATATTATCTAGACGGGTAAATAGATTGACCTTAAAACAGCAACGCTTAATTACTATTGCTATAAAACAAGCTCGTATTTTATCTTTGTTACCTTTTCTTAATAATGAGAAACAATTTGAAAGAAGCGAGTCGACCGCTAGAACTATTGGTCTTAGAACCAGGAATAAATAGGCTTACTCTTTAATTGAATTAAAATTCTAATCCAAACTCAACCGCAGATTGATGCTTTGTTCGAAAAATCCGAAAATCTAGATTTGATTGTCGTGTCGTAAGAAAAAAAGAATAGTGGAAGAAGAATAAATCGTTTTTTTATTGAACATATTTGCTCATTTTGACCACTTTATCATATTATCATATTTTATCATACTAATTTCTACTCTACCTTCTCGGAGTTCATTCTCCAGAGAACTCCATTTTAAGCATTCCGCTGGATTCTTTCCAATCTTCTTATTTTATGATCTCATTGGAAATCATATAAAGACAATTTCTATTTAATATAGCGATTTGGGCAAGTATTTTACGATTAAGAAGCAACTGCCTCTTGTACAGATTGTGTATAAATCTACTATAACTGTAGTCTACCTTATTAGATCGAATTACTGCATTTATTCGAGCGATCCACAACTGTCGAAAATTTCTTTTTTGCCTACCTCTATCCCGATAAGCTGAAGCCAAAGCTCTTATTTTCTGTTGAGTAATAGTTCGAGTAAGTCTTGAATGAGCCCCTCGAAAGCTTGATGCAAATAAACGAATTTTTGTTCTACGTCTCCGAGCTATATATCCTCGTTTAATTCTAGTCATTGAATAAATGAAACTTTGATGAATAACTAATTGATTTCCTTTCTTTCAGTTATTCCTTTCTCCTTGCCTAGTCTATTAATAACAAAACGTATTTTTCCAATGTATAAAATAAAAATTCCAATGGCTTTTGCTACTATAACCTTCCCGACCACGATTTCTTTTTTTGTTCTAGTCACCCCAAAATACGAAATTGTATTCATACTAGGTATCAAAACAAACATAGAGTAAATAAATCAAAATAGAAATGGATAAAGAAATAGTGGGTTCCTTCGTTTCTATGGTTACTTCTTAAACGGTGAGGTCCTCTCTATACACCGGAGCTCCTTCTTTTATTTCATCAATGTTATTGTTAACTTGTACAGTTCACCCTCTTTGGCTCTACCCATGAATTAGCTAGTAATCGGTCTTTCACAACGAGATCTACCTATACAGTAACGGTATTTAATTATGAAGATTAGTTGGGTAGCTGACCCTCTTAGTCCGTTCTTGGAAGAATAAGGCCATAATCCTTCTGTTAAATAGGATTTCCTCTGCTTAATGGCTAAGCATTTGTTACCAATGGGGAATTCTTTCTCATCTAAAATTGAAAATTGAGATGATTGGATTTGCACCAATCGAAACCATAAATTTGATACACAATAAAAGGATACGATAAATATTTTTATTTATTTTTAGGTAGTGAACGGAGTTCTTCCATTCATTCTATCCTATTCACTGGTACTTATCACTGATACGGGAAAAATTTTGTACTTTCTTTTCTTTTGTCCCGGTCCATGGTCTAAACGAGTCGCACATACACCCTAGTACATGTTCCTCGACGCTGAGGGCATCCCCGAAGGGCGGGCGATTTGGTGACATTTCTGATTGGCTGTCTTGTGTTTCTAATAAGTTGTTTAATAGTTGGCATGTCGAATTGTATACATAATGAGTTGGTTTAGATCAATCCTAACCGGATGATTATGAATTACTTCTATATTCGATATTAATATATATTCGATATTAATAATTAATAGGATTAATAGTAATAGAAAATATGATATTAACCCCCGGTAAAAAGAGAAAATCTCAAATTTCGGATTTTTGCGTGAAATCCCTGCTATTTTTTATTGAACCGCTACAAGATCAACAATTCCATGAGCTTGGGCTTCTGTTGCTGACATAAAAACATCCCTTTCCAGGTCTTCGGATACAACCCATAAGGGTTTGCCTGTTCTTTGTACATAAACCCTTGTGATGGTTTCGCGCAGCTTCAGTAGTTCTTCCGCTTCCAGGACAAATTCTCCCGCTTGTGCCTCATAAAAAGCACTAGCAGGTTGATGGATCATTACCCTGATGATTTAATAAATGGTTTTCTCTATCTCACATCATGATCATGATGAGTCAAAGATAATCAAAAAAAGATAGGATTAACAACCGTACAGGCATCCTTTGTGCAGTGCATACGGCTCCACAATGGAATTCATTTTTACCTTGCAGCGAAGGAATAGAAAATAGAGGATCTAGCAGACCCATAGCAGTAAATGATCCAATAACCACCCTTCCTTTTTTTTTAGTAATTTTAAAATACTATGATGGTTCCGTTGCTTTATTATTTCGTTTGTTATTCAGCAATCCCAAAGTTTCTTTTTTTTCCTTAAAACTAAATATTTCGTAGTCTTTCATAACAGAAATATTGTTAAGAGTCTTCCGTCGTGAAAACAAAAAAGTTTGTGACGCTGAAAGAGGCCTCCGATAAATCAGCTAAAATCGGAAATTCCTTTTATCTCATACTACTCTTTCGATACATAACCTAATGGTTTAGAAAAAAAAACAAGAAAAAAATTCTCATATCGAATTCAAAGTGCCATGCTATTATTACTTAAATATTCATATTTTATATGGCGAAGGCATAGTTTTCTTTTTTGTCTCAAAAAAAAAAAAAAACTCATTGGCGCCGAGCGTGAGGGAATGCTAGACGTTTGGTAATTTTTCCTCCGGACAGAATAAAAGATCCCATTGAAGCGGCTAATCCCATGCATACTGTCTGTACATCTGGTCGCACAAATTGCATAGTATCATAAATAGCTATTCCGGGTAGTACCCATCCACCGGGAGAGTTTATAAATAAATACAGATCTTTGGTCTCATCCTCCATACTGAGATATACCATAAGACCAATAAGTTGATTCGAGAGCTCGGTATCAATCTCTTGGCCTAAAAAAAGTAATCTTTCTCGATAAAGTCGGTTGATTAGGATAAAATTGTATCCCTTAAGAACCGTACGGGCACCTTTTGATGCATACGGTTCAAAAAAAATAGCGAAAAAAGAATCAATGTTTAGATTTTAGCCTTCTTTAGAGGACTCTTTCTAACTTCTAATGAAGGGGCTTTTTCTTACCTTCCATTTTTCAAAATGGATAAGTTTTGTCCTTTGGCCCGCGGTCCTTTATCTATACTATAAATTTTAATAAAAAAAATAAATAAAAAACCAATTCATTAAATTTTCAATTTATCGAACTAACTTTTCATTGATGTATTGTTTCATCGAGATCAAATTTAACTTGCGATGTCATTTTCTTGTTCCCAAATGGTCTTCTTCAATTCTTTTAGGTTTATGCTCTACTCCGAGTCAAGATCTGCCCGATTTGGATTTGCACATATAGGACAAATGCCCCAATAGCATGTCTTTTTGCTACGACTTCTTTTTTTTTTCAATTTACTTCATGCTTTTAACCAAATATTCAACCAACGTATTCATCATATTACTCGATTGATTAAAAGTTTTCTATCAATGCTATTTATAAATCGAATATGATACAAGTAGTAATCATAGAATAAATAGATTCCAAATTGAGTTTTTTCTAAGCGGAGCCTGGATACTTCATTTTATTAGTACAACTGAGAAAACCATAAATTATTCTAATTGATAATATTAATCTGGATACCCCCCAAAAAATGGATCTAATTGCACTTCACGCTCCAAATTTTTGATGATTAAATCAATCCGTCTTGGGCGAAAGAGAGGATATCTCGATCGGGGGAGAGAACGGGGAAATACCATATGACCCAATATATCTGACAAGTCGCACTATACGTCAATCCACGATGCATCTTCCTCTCCGGGATTTCGAAAAGGTACTCTTGGAACACCAATAGGCATTAAAGCAAAGAAAAAAGAATTAATTACTATAGCTAACTTTGATGTGGAAGCGTAACAACGGGTTTATTGTCTTAATAAATAAGATCGGCCTTTATCAGATTTTATCTTTTAGCATATTTTATACATAGATTTAATAAGTTCATAAAAAAGGAAAACAGAATGAATAAAGGAAACTTCTTACGAATAGGTTTTTGAATGATGAACAAGTATGTATACATTCACTCATATAAAATAGGATCAATTCCCATCTACCATTGCGTATTGGTACTTATCGAGTATAGAATAGATCTGCTTCTTTTTGTTCCTACGAATAGAATTGTTCCATTATTACTAAAAGAATAGACCAAATATTAATCCTTTCGCCAAGATAATCCCCTCAAAGGGGGAGGTCCATAGCATAGTTTTTTTTCAGTGCAATAAAGTTACATAGTGTCTATTTTTCGTTGATAAAGGGGTATTTCCATGGGTTTGCCTTGGTATCGTGTTCATACCGTTGTATTGAATGATCCCGGTCGTTTGCTTTCTGTTCATATAATGCATACAGCTCTAGTTGCTGGTTGGGCCGGTTCAATGGCCCTATACGAATTAGCAGTTTTTGATCCCTCTGATCCTGTTCTTGATCCAATGTGGAGACAAGGTATGTTCGTTATACCCTTCATGACTCGTTTAGGAATAACCAATTCATGGGGGGGTTGGAGTATCACAGGAGGGACTATAACGAATCCGGGTATTTGGAGTTACGAAGGTGTGGCCGGAGCACATATTGTGTTTTCTGGATTGTGCTTCTTAGCAGCTATCTGGCATTGGGTGTATTGGGATCTAGAAATATTTTGTGATGAACGTACAGGAAAACCTTCTTTGGATTTGCCGAAGATTTTTGGAATTCATTTATTTCTCTCAGGGTTGGGTTGCTTTGGTTTTGGTGCATTTCATGTAACCGGATTGTATGGTCCGGGAATCTGGGTATCCGATCCTTATGGATTAACCGGAAGGGTACAAGCTGTAAATCCTGCGTGGGGTGTCGAAGGGTTTGATCCTTTTGTTCCGGGCGGAATAGCCTCGCATCATATTGCAGCAGGTACATTGGGCATATTAGCGGGCCTATTCCATCTTAGTGTTCGTCCGCCCCAACGTCTATACAAAGGATTACGTATGGGAAATATTGAAACCGTCCTTTCGAGTAGTATCGCTGCTGTATTTTTTGCAGCTTTTGTTGTTGCCGGAACTATGTGGTATGGTTCAGCAACTACCCCGATTGAATTATTTGGGCCCACTCGTTATCAATGGGATCAGGGATACTTCCAGCAAGAAATATATCGACGAGTTAGTGCCGGGTTAGCCGAAAATCAAAGTTTATCAGAAGCTTGGTCTAAAATTCCTGAAAAATTAGCTTTTTATGATTATATCGGGAATAATCCCGCAAAAGGTGGATTATTCAGAGCGGGTTCCATGGACAACGGGGATGGAATAGCTGTTGGGTGGTTAGGACACCCTGTTTTTAGAGATAAAGAAGGGCGCGAACTTTTTGTACGCCGTATGCCGACCTTTTTTGAAACATTTCCCGTTGTTTTGGTAGACGGAGACGGAATTGTTAGAGCCGATGTTCCTTTTCGAAGAGCAGAATCGAAGTATAGTGTTGAACAGGTCGGTGTAACTGTTGAGTTCTATGGCGGTGAACTCAATGGAGTCAGTTATAGTGATCCTGCTACTGTGAAAAAATATGCTAGACGTGCTCAATTGGGTGAAATTTTTGAATTAGATCGTGCTACTTTGAAATCCGATGGGGTTTTTCGTAGCAGTCCAAGGGGTTGGTTTACTTTTGGGCATGCTTCGTTTGCTTTGCTCTTCTTCTTCGGACACATTTGGCATGGTGCTAGAACCTTGTTCAGAGATGTCTTTGCTGGGATTGACCCAGATTTGGACGCTCAAGTAGAATTTGGGGCATTCCAAAAACTTGGAGATCCAACTACAAAAAGAGTCTAGTCTGATACAAGATTGCTCTGTTCCTTTTTTCCTTTATTTTTTGATTTGACATAGATAGGGGTAGCGGATAAATCTTGATTCGGATTGCCGACTTTTCGTTTCTTTGACTCTTGTCTTGGTCTTTTTTTTATCCGTAAAAAGATCCCAACTAAACAGGTATGGAAGCTATAATTGTAAACCGAAATCAAATCTATGGAAGCATTGGTTTATACATTCCTCTTAGTCTCGACTCTAGGAATAATTTTTTTCGCTATCTTTTTTCGCGAACCGCCTAAAGTTCCAACTAAAAAGGCGAAATGATTTCTCATTATCTCAATTGAAGTAATGAGCCTCACAATATTGTGAGGCTCATTACTTCAACTAGTCCCCGTGTTCCTCGAATGGATCTCTTAGTTGTTGAGAGGGTTGCCCAAAAGCAGTATATAAGGCATACCCAGTAAAACTTACAAGTAAACCAGATATAGAGATGGCAACTAGGGTTGCTGTTTCCATTATTATATAATTTCAAGACCACAATGGATCTATGATAAGATCATTTATTTACAACGGAATGGTATACAAAGTCAACAGATCTCACTGAATTAAAAAAAAATATAGGATTATTTATGGCTACACAAACCGTTGACGATAGTTCTAGATCTGGGCCAAGACGAACTATTGTAGGGGATTTATTGAAACCATTGAATTCGGAATATGGTAAAGTGGCTCCTGGGTGGGGAACTACACCTTTAATGGGTGTCGCGATGGGTCTATTTGCGATATTCCTATGTATTATTTTGGAAATTTATAATTCTTCCATTTTACTGGACGGAATTTCAAGCAATTAGATTCGATTCACAAGAACCCCTAAATAACTTTTCAATAAAAGGAAAGTCTAAAGTATGTAGGTTTCCGCTTTTTAGCCCACTCTTTTTTGGTAGTTCGATCGTGGAATTTATTTTTTTTTGTATTTCCGGAATATGAGTGTGTGACTTGTTAGAATTGATCCTATGGATACGACAGAGAAGAAGTCGGTCATCTTGATGAAGATGATTTTATCTCGTTGGATATTCAGTCTAGGCTAGTATCTGGAGCACAGAA